AAATGCATTATTGAAATAATGTATATAGATACAGTTTGGGTTTTAAACATGCTACTCGAGGTTTTCCTGTTTCCGGGGGGTTTGCAGGAGTGTTAGTGATCTCAGGAGTGTGGGGGGGTAGGGGGGGTTTACGCGCAAAAACCCCGGGGCGATTATTAGATATTTCAGGGGAAAAAGACATTTCCTGCTTGTTATTTATGCTCATGAAAACTCTAATGCAATTCTTGAGTTATGTCATTACACCACTCATACTATTACGCGGCGAGCAAGGAAAATGTACACCCTTGTTTGTGGTTACCGTGTGCACTCTGAAATGCCAGGTGAAAGGAAGACAAAAAGAGGAACCAGTGACACGCTGGAAAGAAGGCCCGGCATGGTGGGTAAAGAGGAGTATGTAATCAAGACATTAACTTATGCGAGCGTCAATGAAAGTGGAGGGAATTAGGCAGGTAATGTGCCTGAGGTAGGAGCCAAATGCCAGGAATAATTCACTAAGTGAACCCCCCACAATTATTGTACCTCACCTTCAAGCATGATCACTGTAAAAGCAATACCATGCTACTGTATGTGCTGGGTATTTTTTGTTTGAATAATAGGATGTGGAGTGCTTGGTATATATGTCTTTGAAGAGTATATAGTTGGTTTTATAAATCTCGCCTGTCCTTGAATTCTATTTATGTTGAATTGTTGGATGTTTACATGGTTTATGTACGTTTAAGGTTTAATGTTGATGAATGAGTGCATTAAACCTAGAATGGGTTATTATACATATTAGTCCTCAAGCATTATTTAAATAGTTGGGTATAAATGTATGGTGTAAATACATATATGTATTTAAAACGAAGAGTAGTTTAATTTAGAATGCTGGCTTTGGGAGCCAGTGGTCGGGGTTAAAATCCCTTCTCTTCGATGATAGGTCAAACTTATGTTTGAAGCAGTAGAGGGGACTTTAACCCCCGGCGTCCGGTTTACAAGACCGGCGCTCTGAAGCTGAGCTACTAGTGCAGTGTCATCCTAGTGCTTTATTTTCTATTCAGCCTGCTAGTGGTGTTAATACTAGGAACAGGAAAAAGTATAGGAATGAGGCAATTTGGCCGATAATAATGTATGGGTGTTCAACGGGCATTCCGCCGATTCAGGTCAGGATTGCGACGTTCGCGATAAGTGTTCAGAAGAGGAATTGTGTGAGAGGTCGGAAAGTCAGGCCTCGTTGTTTTGATGTGTGAAGGATTGGGACGACTATGAGAACGAGGATGGAGGCTAGTAGTGCTAAGACTCCTCCTAGTTTGTTGGGAATTGACCGGAGGATGGCGTATGCAAATAGGAAGTATCATTCGGGCTTAATGTGTGGGGGAGTGACTAGAGGGTTTGCGGGGGTGAAGTTATCAGGGTCTCCTAAGAGGTTGGGGGAGAATAGTGCCAGGGATGTAAGGGCAATGAGAAGGATTGCGAAGCCTAGTAGGTCTTTGTATGAGAAGTAGGGGTGGAACGAGATTTTATCGACGTCTGAGTTTAAGCCAAGGGGGTTGTTTGAGCCAGTCTCATGGAGGAAAAGAAGGTGAATGAGGGTTGCCGCTACAATGACGAAGGGGAAGAGGAAGTGGAAGGCGAAGAAGCGGGTCAGGGTGGCGTTGTCTACGGAAAAGCCCCCTCAAATTCATTGGACTAGTGTGTTGCCCACGTATGGGACGGCGGAGAGTAGGTTAGTGATGACAGTTGCCCCTCAGAATGACATTTGTCCTCAAGGGAGGACATAGCCTACGAAGGCAGTTATCATAACTAGTAGGAGGAGAATTACTCCAATGTTTCAGGTCTCTTTGTAGAGGTATGAGCCGTAGTAGAGGCCTCGGCCAATATGGAGGTAGATGCAGATGAAGAAGAAAGATGCTCCGTTGGCATGAAGATTACGGATTAATCAGCCGTAGTTTACATCTCGGCAGATGTGTGCAACTGAAGAAAATGCTGTGGCGATGTCAGAAGTGTAGTGCATAGCAAGGAATAGTCCTGTGACAATTTGGGAAATAAGGCAGAGTCCTAAGAGGGAGCCAAAGTTTCATCAGGCTGAGATATTAGAGGGGGCTGGTAGGTCCACTAGGGCGTCGTTGGCGATTTTTAGTAGGGGGTGTGTTTTACGAAGGCTTGCCATTAAGGTTCTTGTAGTTGAATAACAACGGTGGTTTTTCAAGCCATTGGTCCTGGTTAAACTCCTGGCAGGAATTATGACTTATATTATGTCCCTGTTTTTATTTGGGTTGGTATTAGGGTTAGTTGCGGTTGCTTCCAATCCTTCCCCTTACTTTGCTGCTTTGGGGTTGGTAGTGGTGGCAGGCTTGGGGTGTGGGGTGTTAGTTGGGCACGGAGGTTCGTTCTTGTCTTTAGTATTGTTCTTAATTTATTTGGGTGGGATGCTGGTTGTGTTTGCGTATTCTGCGGCGCTTGCTGCTGAGCCCTATCCTGAAAGTCTGGGAAGTCGGCCGGTCGCGGCGAGCATACTGGTGTACTTAGTGGGGGTGGGCCTGGTTTCTGGCTTGTATTGAGGAGGGTGGTATGAGTTTTCTTGGGCATCTGTGGACGAGCTCGGTGAATTTTCTGTGCTTCGAGCAGATATCGGGGGAGTCGCGCTGATGTATTCGTTAGGGGGCGGTATGCTGGTGATTAGCGCATGAGTGTTGCTTCTGACTTTGTTTGTTGTGTTGGAGTTAACTCGAGGGCTCAGTCGTGGGACTCTTCGGGCGGTTTAGAGGGTGAAGATGAGTGTTGCGAGGACAAGGGTGAGAAGGAAAAGGGTAAGATAGGTCTTGATTATCCCTTGCTGGGTGTTGCTTGTTGTGGTGATTAAAGGGGTATTTAGTGAGGCTACTGCTTTTGGGCCTGATTTTTCTAATCAGGTCTGGTCGATTGTTTGACTGGCAATTGTTTGTCCAAGGGTTAAGTTTAGTTTTGGGGTGAGGCGGTGGATGATTATCGGGAAGAAGCCTAGTATATTGGAGAAGTGGTGAGTAGCTAGTCGGGGTGTAGGGTTGTATTGTTTGCTTGTAAGGGTTGCAAGTTCAAGGGCTAAAATGAGGCCGAGGATGGTGACGATCAGGGCAGCTAGTTTTAACAGTGGGGGTATGGATATGACTGGTGTTTTTAAAGGAAGGATGTTTGATGTAATTAAGAGGCCGGCGATAATGCTCCCTCAGGCAAGACGTTTGATGGGGTTAATTACCGTTGGGTTGTTTTCGTTGATAGGGGATAAAGAGTTAAATCGGGGGTGGCCCATGGATACGAAGAAAACAACACGAAGGCTGTAAATAGCTGTGAAAGAGGTAGCTAGGAGAGTGAGAGTCAGGGCTCAGGCGTTGAGGTGGGATGTGTTGAGTGCTTCAATGATGGCGTCTTTTGAGAAGAAGCCCGCTAGGAAGGGAGTGCCTGTGAGAGCGAGGCTGCCGATGGTTAGGCAGGAGGATGTAAAGGGTGTAAGGTGGTGTATTCCTCCCATTTTTCGGATGTCTTGTTCGTCATTTAGGCTGTGGATGATTGAGCCAGAGCAAAGGAAAAGCATTGCTTTGAAGAAGGCATGGGTGCAGATATGGAGGAAGGCGAGTTGGGGTTGGTTCAGTCCAATTGTCACTATTATTAGGCCTAGCTGGCTCGATGTAGAGAAGGCAACAATTTTTTTGATATCATTTTGTGTAAGGGCGCAGGTAGCAGTAAATAAAGTGGTGAGGGCTCCCAGGCATAGGCAGGTGGTGAGGGCAGTTTGGTTGTTTTCCAGAAGGGGGCTTATACGGATGAGGAGGAAAATGCCTGCAACAACCATAGTGCTTGAGTGCAGTAGGGCAGAGACCGGCGTGGGGCCCTCCATGGCTGAGGGGAGCCATGGGTGAAGCCCAAATTGGGCGGATTTTCCGGTGGCAGCGAGGATAAGGCCCAGGAGGGGGAAAGTGAGGTCCATGTTTTTGGAGGCTGCAAATATTTGTTGTATTTCTCATGAGTTTAGGTTGGTTGCCATTCAGGCCATCGCAAAAATGAGTCCGATATCTCCGACTCGGTTGTAGAGAACTGCCTGGAGGGCGGCAGTGTTGGCGTCTGCTCGGCCGTATCATCAGCCAATTAGGAGGAAAGACATGATTCCTACCCCTTCTCAGCCGATGAAGATTTGGAACATGTTGTTTGCCGTGACGAGAATGATCATAGCGATGAGGAAGATTAGGAGGTATTTGAAAAAGCGGTTCATGTAGGGGTCTGCATGTATATACCAGGATGCGAACTCCAGGATAGATCAGGTAACGTATAGTGCAACGGGGGTAAAGATGATGGAATAGTGGTCGAACTTAAAACTAATGTTGATGTCAAAGGTTAGGGTGTTTATTCAAGTTCAGTTCGTGATGATTGTCTCTGCCCCTTCATTTAGGAATAGGAATAGAGGGAGCAGACTGACGAAAAAGGCGAATTTTACTGCTGTTTTGACTTGAGTGAGGGCTCAATCATGGCTTTGGGGGTTGGGGGAGAGGGTTGTTAGAACAGGGTACGCTAGAAGTGAGAAGATAATAATCAGGCTCGAGGTCATTATGAGTGAAGTGGGGTGCATAGCTGCTACTTGGATTTGCACCAAGAGTTTTTGGTTCCTAAGACCAACGGATGAGCTGTTATCCTTTAGGAGCGCTCCGAGTGAGCACGGGAGTCCAACCCAAGTTACGAGGATTAGCAGTCTTCGTTGCTGCGAGCCTCTCTCGGTGGACAAGGGGGTTTTAACCTCTGTCTTTAGAATCACAATCTAATGTTTTTGTTAAACTATGTCTACAGGCGGCTCATCCTCAGATTAACTCAGGTTTAAGGATTAGAAGTATTAGGGGGAGAAGGTGGAGGGTCATCAGTAGGTGTTCTCGGGAGTGGGAGGAGTCTAGGGCGATGATGTGGGTTGGGAGGGGGCCTCGCTGTGTTATTAGGAATATGTAGAGGGAGTAGCCTGCGGTAATCAGCGTGCCGGCTCCTGTGAGGGCTAGGGTTCATCATGACCAGTTAAATAAGGATGTAATGATTATGAGCTCCCCCATAAGGTTGGGTAGTGGGGGGAGGGCTAGGTTTGCCAGGCTAGCGATGAATCATCATGTTGTTATTAAGGGGAGGACTATTTGAAGGCCTCGTGCTAGGACTATTGTTCGGCTGTGGGTGCGCTCATAGTTGGTATTGGCTAGGCAGAATAGTGCTGAGGATGTAAGGCCGTGGGCAATCATGAGGATCAGGGCCCCTGTGAAACCCCAGGGCGTTTGAATTAGGATGCCCCCTACGACCAACCCCATGTGGCTCACAGAGGAGTAAGCAATTAGGGACTTCAGGTCGGTTTGTCGAAGGCAAATTGATCCGGTCATGATCACCCCTCATAGGGCAAAGATAATGAATGGGTAGCTTAGCTCTTTGGTAAGGGGCTCTAGCATGACTAGTATGCGTATCATGCCGTAACCCCCCAGTTTTAGTAAGACGGCAGCAAGGACCATTGAGCCTGCAATGGGGGCCTCAACGTGGGCTTTTGGAAGTCAGAGGTGGACGCCGTAAAGAGGCATTTTTACCAGGAATGCTAGTAAGCAGCCTGCTCATCATAGCTTGTCGGCGTATGTAATTAGGGGGAGGGGGTTAGAGTATTGTAGGGTAAGCAGTGAGAGTGTGCCTGTGCTGTTTTGAAGGAGTAGAAGGGCAACGAGGAGGGGGAGCGAGCCTGCGAGGGTGTAGAAGAGGAAATAGGTGCCTGCGTTTAAACGCTCTGTTTGGTTGCCTCATCGGGTGATGAGGATGAGGGTGGGGATTAGGGTGGCTTCAAACATGACGTAGAACATAATAATCTCGGTGGCGCCAAAAGCTATAATCAGGAAGATTTGCAGGGATGTTAGGAGCATGATGTATGTTCGTTGGCGGTTAATGGGTTCTGATGCTGTGTGATTTTGGCTTGCGAGGATTATTAGGGGCAGGAGTCAGCAGGTAAGGACTAATAAGGGGGTGGAGAGGGGGTCTGTTGCTATGTAGGGGCTTAGGAAAGATCACCCTGTCTCGGAAAGGTTTTTTAATCAAGTGAGGCTGGCGAGGGCAATAATGAGGCTGTGAAGGAGGGTAGTTGGTCACAGTCATTTGGCGGGGGCTATTCAGGCGGTTGGGACGAGCATGATTGTAGGAATGAGGATTTTTAGCATTGGAGCAGGTTTAGGCTTTGTAGGCGGTCAGTGCCGTGGGTGCGGGCAGTTGCTACTAGTAGGGCTAGCCCCGCGCTGGCTTCCCAAGCTGAAAATGCCAGGAGAAGCATAGGGGCGGCTGAAAAGTTGGTGGCGTTGAGTTGAAGGGTTCATAGGGAGAGGGCAATAAATAAGGAGAGTATTATACCTTCTAGCCATAATAGGGCAGAGAGAAGATGGGTGCGGTGAAAAGCTAGGCCTGTTAGTCCTAGTATAAAGGCTGCTGAGAAGGTGAAGTGACCAGGGGTCATTAGGCAATTGTGGTCTTTACCCACAAGCTATTGAGCCGAAATCAAGCATTTTACTTAGACTAATTGCCTATTCAGCCCACTCAAGGCCCCCTTGAAGTCATTCGTAGATTAGGCCGAGGGTTAGGAGGGTAAGGACAGCGGTGGCTCAGAGAAAGGTGAGAAGGGGGCTTGACAGTTGGTCTCCTCATGGGAGGGGGAGGAGGAGGGCAATTTCGAGGTCAAAGAGAAGGAAGAGGATGGCGACAAGGAAAAATCGTAGGGAGAAAGGGAGACGGGCTGATCCAAGGGGGTCGAAGCCGCATTCGTAGGGGGAGAGCTTCTCATGGTCTGGGGTTATTTGGGGGAGCCAAAAGGAAACAATGGCGAGGATGGTGGAGAGGGCAATGGCAATGACCATAATAACTGTGACTAGGTTCATTATCTTTCCTTGGATTTTAACCAAGACCTTGTGATTGGAAGTCACTAATACTAACGTTAGTACTAGAAAGATTATGAGCCTCATCAGTAGATAGAGATGTATAGGAATAGTCAGACAACATCTACAAAGTGTCAATATCAGGCAGCTGCTTCGAATCCAAAATGGTGGTCAGATGTGAAGTGGTATTGGATTTGGCGGAGTAAGCATACGGCCAGGAAAGTAGAGCCAATAATGACATGTAAGCCGTGGAATCCAGTTGCGACAAAGAATGTGGCACCGTAGACGCCATCTGCAATTGTAAAAGGTGCTTCATAGTACTCTATTGCTTGCAGGAAAGTGAAGTAGAAGCCAAGGAGAATTGTTAGGGCTAAGGATTGGATTGCTTGTTTTCGTTCACCCTCTATAATGCTGTGATGAGCTCAGGTGACTGTTACCCCTGAGGCGAGTAGGACGGCTGTGTTAAGCAGGGGCACTTCGAATGGATCTAGTGTGGTGATGCCTGCGGGGGGTCAATAGCCTCCTAGTTCAGGTGTGGGTGCAAGGCTTGAGTGGTAGAAAGCTCAGAAGAAGCCTAGGAAGAAGAAGACTTCTGAGGTGATGAAGAGAATTATTCCGTAGCGAAGTCCTTTTTGTACTGGGGGTGTGTGGTGTCCTTGGAATGTGCCTTCTCGTACGATGTCTCGTCATCATTGGTACATTGTAAGGAGTAGGAGGACTATTCCGAGGGACATTAGGGTTGTGGTATTAAAGTGGAATCAAATTGCGGTACCAGATGTTACTAAAAGGGCAGAGATTGCACCTGTTAGAGGCCATGGGCTGGGGTCTACTATATGATATGCGTGTGCTTGGTGGGCCATTAGACGTTTTCTTGTAGGTAGAGGCTTAAAAGTAGCACGAAGACGTAAGCTTGAATCATTGCGACGGCGACTTCTAGGAGCGTTAGTAGGAAGAGTAGGGTTGTTGTCAGGATGGCCACGGTGGGTATCAGGGGGAGAAGAACGAAGGCAGCTGTGGCAATTAGTTGGATTAGTAGGTGGCCGGCTGTGAGATTTGCTGTGAGCCGTACCCCCAGGGCTAACGGTCGAATGAATAGACTAATTGTTTCGATAATGATTAGGACGGGGATCAGGGGGACGGGGGTTCCTTCTGGCAGGAGATGTCCTAGAGATGCGGTTGGTTGGTATCGTATCCCAATGATAACCGTAGCTAATCAGAGGGGTACTGCGAGGCCCATATTAAGGGATAATTGTGTTGTAGGGGTGAATGTGTAAGGGAGGAGTCCTAGTATATTGAGAGAGATGAGGAATAGTATTAGGGATGCGAAGAGGAGGGCCCATTTGTGTCCTGCTGGGCTCATGGGTAAAAGAAGTTGATTTGTAAATCGACTAATAAATCAGCCCTGGAGTGTTAGCAGGCGGTTGTTAAGTCATCGAGCTGTAGGGGTGGGGAAGAGGATTCAGGGGAGGACAAGTGCAAGTGTGATTAGGGGGATTCCCAGGTATGTTGGGCTTATAAATTGGTCGAAAAAGCTTAGTATCATGGTCAGTTTCAGGGGTCTGTTTTAGATTTCTCTGAGGTTTGGGGATCAGGGTCATTGGGGTAGGTGTGGGCTATAACTTTGGGAGGAAGGATGGTTAGGAAGACTAATCAAGAGAAGACTAGAATGGCAAATCAGGGTGAGGGGTTGAGTTGAGGCATATCACTGAGGGTGGCGGGAGTCACCAGTTTTTAGCTTAAAAGGCTAACGCTAGGGCCCTATTTAGCTTCTCAGTGAAGCGTCTTCAAGTATTAAAGAGGATCAGTTCTCGAAGTGTTCAAGAGGGACGGCTTCAACTACGATGGGCATAAAGCTGTGGTTTGCCCCGCAAATTTCAGAGCATTGTCCATAGTAAACCCCTGGTCGGGATGTGATGAAAGCTGTTTGATTTAGGCGGCCGGGCACTGCATCTATTTTTACACCCAGGGCAGGGACCGCTCAGGAGTGAAGTACGTCTTCAGCGGTAATGAGGACTCGAATTGGTGATTCAACAGGAATAACTATTCGGTGATCGGCTTCTAGAAGTCGGAATTGTCCAGGGGTCAGGTCTTGTGTTGGGATTATATAAGAGTCGAACCCAAGGTCTTCATAGTCTGTGTACTCATAGCTTCAGTATCACTGATGACCTACGGCTTTGATTGTCAGGTGGGGGTCATTAATCTCATCTATTAGGTAGAGGATGCGCAGGGAGGGGAGGGCGATGAGGATAAGAATGATCGCGGGGAGAATAGTTCAGATAATTTCGATTTCTTGGGAGTCTAGGATATACTTGTTAGTGAGCTTGGTAGAGACCATGGCCAGAATAATGTAAAGTACCAGTGTGCTAATTAGGAACACAATTATTAGGGCGTGGTCGTGGAAATGTAGAAGTTCTTCTATTACAGGTGAGGCTGCGTCTTGGAATCCTAGTTGTGAGGGATGGGCCATTAGTGCAAGACACGCGGGGGTTTAACCCACAAATCTGCCTCGACAAGGCAGTGTAATGGCTGTTTTACTAGTGTCTTATGAAGAAAGTGACAGAGTGGTTATGTGGTTGGCTTGAAACCAGCCTACGGGGGTTCAATTCCTTCCTTTCTCGTAGTAGGCCTGAACTTGAACAAATGCAGGTTCTTCAAAGGTGTGGTAGGGGGGAGGGCATCCATGCAGTCACTCTACGTTCGTTGTTGTGAGCTCTACTGAGGAGACTTCTCGTTTGGCAGCAAATGCCTCTCAAATGATGAAAAGGAACAGGATTACTGCTACAAGGGAAATCATAGAGCCGATGGAGGAGACTGTATTTCACAGGGTATAGGCATCCGGGTAGTCTGAGTACCGTCGAGGCATTCCGGCTAAACCAAGGAAATGTTGGGGGAAGAAGGTGAGGTTGACCCCCACAAACATTACTCCAAAATGGATTTTTGTTCAAGTGCTGTGAAGAGTGTAGCCTGAGAACAGGGGGAATCAGTGGACGAAGGCGGCGACGATGGCGAAGACTGCCCCTATTGACAGGACATAGTGGAAGTGGGCGACTACGTAATACGTGTCGTGGAGTACAATGTCCAGGGAGGAGTTAGCTAGAACAATCCCTGTCAGGCCCCCTACAGTGAAGAGGAAGATGAACCCTAGGGCTCATAGTAAAGGTGTGTCTCATTTGATGACCCCTCCGTGAAGAGTGGCTAATCAGCTGAAGACTTTAACCCCCGTAGGAATTGCGATGATTATTGTGGCAGATGTGAAGTAGGCACGTGTATCTACATCCATCCCAACTGTAAACATGTGGTGAGCTCAGACGATAAAGCCTAGCAGGCCGATTGCTATCATGGCTCAGACCATTCCCATGTACCCGAAAGGTTCTTTTTTGCCGGCGTAGTAGGCAACAATGTGCGAAATAATTCCAAATCCAGGGAGGATGAGAATGTATACTTCTGGGTGTCCGAAGAATCAGAACAGGTGTTGGTAAAGAATTGGGTCTCCTCCCCCCGCAGGATCAAAGAAAGTGGTGTTGAGGTTTCGATCTGTGAGGAGCATAGTAATCCCAGCAGCAAGGACCGGAAGGGAAAGGAGTAGGAGAACAGCGGTTACTAGTACTGATCAGACAAACAGAGGGGTCTGATATTGTGAAATTGCAGGGGGTTTCATGTTAATGATTGTTGTAATAAAATTAATCGCCCCGAGAATTGATGAGATACCGGCCAGATGTAGGGAGAAGATCGTGAGGTCTACAGATGCACCTGCGTGCGCTAAATTTCCGGCCAACGGGGGGTAGACTGTTCAACCAGTCCCTGCCCCGGCTTCTACGCCTGAGGAGGCAAGGAGGAGAAGGAAGGACGGAGGGAGAAGTCAGAAACTCATATTGTTCATTCGGGGGAATGCCATGTCAGGTGCTCCGATTATTAGCGGGACTAGTCAGTTTCCGAACCCTCCAATTAGGATAGGTATAACTATAAAGAAGATTATTACGAACGCATGCGCCGTAACGATAACATTGTAAATCTGGTCGTCTCCTAGGAGCGCGCCGGGTTGGCTTAACTCTGCCCGGATGAGCAGGCTTAGGGCCGTTCCCACTATTCCAGCTCAAGCACCGAATACTAGATAGAGGGTGCCGATGTCTTTGTGATTAGTCGAGAAGAATCAACGTGTGATTGCCACAGGTAAGATGGCTGAGCGTTTAAGCGGTGGATTGTAGCCCCACGAACAGAGGTTTGAGTCCTCTTCTTGCCAAGCCACGTGGTGTTTTAACATATCAGATTGCAAATCTGAAGAAGTAGGCTAACTGCCTACCGGGGCTTTCCCCCGCCTTTTTGTCTCTGCTAGGCGGGGGAAAGGTAGATGGATGCTCGCTGGTTTGAGCGCTTAGCTGTTAACTAGGAGTTTGTAGGATCGAGGCCTGCCCATCTAGGAAGGCTTTAGCTTAATTAAAGTGTCTGTTTTGCATGCAGGAGATGTGGGGTAATGTCCCGCAAGTCTTACAGAGACTGAGAGATTTTCACTCTCGTTAGGGGCTTTGAAGGCCCTCAGTTTGAATGCTAACTTAAGTCTCGTTAGATGGTTAGTAATGCAATTATTGCAGGGGTGAGAGGGAGAAGGAGAAGGGTAGCGGTAGTTGAAATGGCTAGAGGAAGGGTGAGTTGGGAGGATTGGAGTCGTCATGGGGTTGTTCCAATTAAGTTATTGGGGGATATGGTTAGGGTTATGGCGTATGAAAGACGTAGGTAGAAGTATAGGCTGAGGAGGGCGGTAAGGGCAGCTAGTGTTGCGATGGGTGCGAGATCTTGTTTAGTAAGTTCTTGGAGGATTAGTCATTTTGGCATGAAGCCAGTTAGTGGTGGAAGGCCTCCTAAGGATAAGAGCAGGAGGGGTGTTAGTGAGGTTAGTGCAGGGGCTTTAGCTCAGGAGGTGGCGAGTGAATTAATGTTTGTGGACTTGTTTAGTTTAAACACTAGGAATGTGGAGAATGTCATGATGAAATATGTGATAAGTGTGAGGAATGTAAGGGAGGGGGCATATTGCAGGACTAGAATTATTCAGCCCAGGTGTGCGATTGAGGAGTAGGCAAGGATTTTTCGTAGCTGGGTTTGGTTTAGTCCGCCTCAGCCTCCTACAAGGGTAGAGATGATGCCCAGGGAGAGGAGAATAGTCGAATTGGCTGGGTGAATTTGTAGAAGAAGGGCGAAGGGGGCAAGTTTTTGTCAGGTTGAGAGGATAAGCCCTGTGGTCAGGTCTAGGCCTTGGAGTACTTCGGGCAGTCAGGAGTGTAAGGGGGCGAGGCCAATTTTTAGGGCTAGTGCAATTGTAATTATAGTGAGGGGAAGGGGGTGTGTTATGTGTTGGATGTCTCATTGTCCTGTAAGTCAGGCGTTAGTTGTACTTGCAAATAATAGTATGGCGGCGGCTGTTGCTTGGGTGAGGAAATATTTTGTGGTTGCTTCAACTGCTCGTGGGTGGTGGTGTTGGGCCATAAGCGGAATAATGGCGAGGGTATTTATTTCTAAGCCCATTCAGGCGAGTAGTCAGTGGGAGCTCGCGAATGTGATTGTGGTTCCTAGGCCCAGCCCGAGTAGTAAGGTGGCTAAGATGAGCGGGTTCATTAGCAAAGGAAGGAATCGAACCTACATGTTCGGGGTATGGGCCCGAAAGCTTGCGTTAGCTGACTTTACTAGGAAGTGGTGTATTGGAAGCACTAAGAGTTTTGATCTCTTCAGGTAGGGTTCAAGTCCCTTCTTTCTAAGGAGTCGGAGGGAATTTAACCCTCATGATTCACTCTATCAAAGTGGTCCTTTACTTCAGGCACGGCTCCTCGAGTTAGAGTTGCGGGGGCAGTCCTGCGAATGCAATGGGCAGGGCTAAGTGTCAGATGACTAGGGCTAGTGTTAGGGGAAGGAAGTTTTTTCAGATAAGATGCATGAGCTGGTCGTATCGAAATCGGGGGTATGAAGCTCGGACTCATAGGAACACAATTGAAAGGAGGGCTGCTTTGGTTATTAGGTTTATTGCGGTAAGCTCAGGAAATGTGGGGATGTGGGAGGCTCCTAGGAAAAGGGTGGCGGAGAGTGTGTTCATGAGTAAAATGTTGGCGTACTCTGCTAGGAAGAATAGGGCGAAGGGCCCTCCTGCGTACTCTACGTTGAAGCCTGAGACTAGCTCGGACTCCCCTTCCGTGAGGTCAAAGGGGGCTCGGTTGGTTTCTGCTAGTGTTGAAATATATCATATTGCGGCCAGGGGTCATGCTGGCAAGACCAGTCAGACGCTTTCTTGGGCGACGTTAAAGGTTTGTAGGGTGAAGCCGCCAGTAAAGATAATAATGTTCAGGAGGATTAGTCCTAGGCTGACTTCATAGGAGATGGTCTGAGCCACAGCCCGTAGGGCCCCAATAAGGGCGTATTTTGAGTTTGACGCTCAGCCAGATCCGAGAATAGAGTAGACTGCAAGGCTGGACAGGGCTAAAATAAATAAAATTCCGAGATTAAGGTCTACGACTGGGTAGGGAAGTGGCATGGGGGCTCACAGGGTAAGTGCGAGGGTTAGGGCTAACATGGGGGTTAAAAGAAATAAGAGGGGGGAGGAGGTTGAGGGGCGGACTGGTTCTTTGATGAAAAGTTTTACCCCATCAGCGATGGGTTGAAGCAGTCCGTAGGGTCCGACAATATTTGGACCTTTTCGTAGTTGCATGTAGCCTAGTACTTTTCGTTCAATTAGTGTTAGGAAAGCAACGGCCAGGAGGACGGGTACGATGAAAGTAAGGGGGTTAATGATATGGGTAATGAGGGTTGAGATCATAGTTGGGGAGAGGAGTTGAACCTCTGTGGAAAGGGCTTAGGTCTTTTGCATTTGCCGGGCTCTGCCACCCCAACATGCCATTCTCTCAGGCACGGGGTTATGCCCTTTTACCTATTTTAGTTGTTTTCATTAGGTAAGGGAGAGGCGTACTTTGAGCAGGGGCCCCTTCTTTTCGGTCCTTTCGTACTAGAAAAGATCATGTCATAGATAGAAACTGACCTGGATTACTCCGGTCTGAACTCAGATCACGTAGGACTTTAATCGTTGAACAAACGAACCCTTAATAGCGGCTGCACCATTAGGATGTCCTGATCCAACATCGAGGTCGTAAACCCCCTTGTCGATATGGGCTCTAGAAGGGGATTGCGCTGTTATCCCTAGGGTAACTTGGTCCGTTGATCGGCTTTGCCGGATCTTAAGGTCAGAAGTTCTGTTTAGTAGAGCGGAAGCTCTTGGCTGTAGGAGGGTTGTGCTCCCTTTCCACGTGGGGGTTTTGTGTTTCCCCGCGGTCGCCCCAACCGAAGACATTAGGACAGGTACCCATTTAGTTTGGCCCTTTGATTAGGGGTGTTTAACATGGTCTGTCTTGGTGTCTAAAGCTCCATAGGGTCTTCTCGTCTTATGTGGGTATCCCCGCTTCTGCACGGGGAGATCAATTTCATTGACCTGAAAAAGGAGACAGCTAAGCCCTCGTTATGCCATTCATACGGGTCCCCATTTAAGAGACAAGTGATTGCGCTACCTTTGCACGGTCAAAATACCGCGGCCGTTAAACCTTTGGTCACGGGGCAGGCGGGACCTCTTATTCATTGTTTTTGCAAGAGGCGATGTTTTTGGTAAACAGGCGAGGCTTCATGTGTTTGCCGAGTTCCTTCTTTTTCTTTTAGTCTTTCCTTAGGGGCACACCAGTGTGAGGTTAACGGTTGTGTAATGGGTGTTTTTCTAGTTGTTTTGTTAGTTGCCTAATGCCCTCTTTGTTTGGGCCCGTTAAATTTCGGTGGAATGTCCGTTCCGATTTACACTTGTGCGAGGAGAGAGGCGAGGCTCTCTTATTACTCATATTAGCATGTTCGCTTCCATGTCGTGCATGGAACGGCCTGGTAGGGCTAGGGGGTTAAGATAAGATTATCAGGATAGGGAGGGGTGGTTGTATGTTTGAGCTTTAACGCTTTCTGGGAGGATGGCTGCTTTTAGGCCCACCTGGACATTTTACCTTTGATTTGATTATGATCTTTATCCTCCTGTAAAAGTTGTGTCTTTGATTAAAGGGGCTGTCCCCCCTTTAATTAACTCTCTTGGTTTCTCAGGGGTCATGTGGGATTGACAAGGGGTGAGGGAAGAAGCCAAGGGGCTGAACTTTTATCCAATTCCCAGGCAACCAGCTATAACTAAGTTCGGTAGGTCTGTCACCTCTACTCGAAGCTCTTCCCACTCTTTTGCCACAGAGACGGGTTTGCCCTAATGAATAGGCTGTCTTGGAGTAGCTCACTTAGTTTCGGGGTGTCAAACTAAAGTTCTCTTTGCTTGGGTGTACTTGCTAAATCATGATGCAAAAGGTACGAGTTAAAATCTCTGCTTTTTTCAGCTTTACTGGGTTGTTTCATTTCTCTTTCAGCATTCCCTTGCGGTACTTTTTCTATTGCTCAGGAGTTCCTTTTCTATCGCCTATACTAAGGGGGAAAAATGGTTTGTTTGGCGCGGTGTAGTGTTTTAGGGGTTATTAATGGGTATTTGTTGATTTTAATTATTGGGCTAGCTGTTGGGCACGTCGGGGCAATCTGGTTCGCACAGATGACTTCTCAGTGTAAAAGAGATGCTTTACTACTTAGCTATGCTCCGTATATTCCAAGTACACCTTCCGGTACACTTACCATGTTACGACTTGCCTCCCCTAATTGCTAGTGCTGGTTTTAGTTAGTTGGGTTTTGGGGAGCTCGGGGAGAGTGACGGGCGGTGTGTGCGCGCTTCAGGGCCATTTTCAGTGGAACACTCTGCTTTCTACTTACTGCTAAATCCTCCTTCAAGTGCATGTTTCAATGCACTATCCGTATTCACTGATGCAGTGAATGTAGCCCATTTCTTCCCCTTCCATGCGCTACACCTCGACCTGACGTTTTGGGGTGTGCCAATTCTGCTTACTGTTGGGCCTTCACAGGGTAAGCTGACGACGGTGGTATATAGGCGGGGTAAACAAGGAAGGGTGAGGTTGAACGGGGGTTATCGGTTCTAGAACAGGCTCCTCTAGGTGGATCTAAAGCACCGCCAAGTCCTTTGGGTTTTAAGCTGATGCTCGTAGTACCCGGGCGGATAGTGGGTGTAGTTCTCTATCAATATTTAGGGCTAGGCATAATGGGGTATCTAATCCCAGTTTGTACCATAGCTTTCGTGGGTTCAGATATTATAAAGCCACTTTCGTAGTTGAACTTCTAGCCTTCGTGTTGCGTATGACAGCTGTGAAGGTATTCGGCTTTAGTATTTGATTTGTCTTAACCACTCCTTACGCCGATGCTTATCAACTTGGGCCTCTCGTATAACCGCGGTGGCTGGCACGAGTTTTACCGGCCCTCTTAGCTTTGACTAAGTCAAGTTTTCACTTATGGCTTAATGTTTATCACTGCTGAATTCCCTTGAGGGTGTGGCTAAGCAAGGTGTCATGGGCTTGAGAGTGGGTTGTGCCTGATACCAGCTCCTTGTTACCAAGCAGGAAACTAGGGCATTCTCACAGGAGTGCGGATACTTGCATGTGTAAGTTTAGCTAAAGTTGATAATAAAGTCAGGACCAAACCTTTGTGCCCACGAAGCTTCTTAGGGCTCATCTTAACATCTTCAGTGTTATGCTTTAATTTAAGCTACGTGTGC